ATCATGACTCCTGCTCGTTGCATACCTTGAGCTATTACTGGACCAATAGCATCTTCTGTTGCAGTTCGAGCGGCAACGGGTGTCCCCTTTCTCGTACCCTTGAATCCACAAGTACCGGCCGAGGACCAGGAAACCACCCGACCCCATAGATCTGAAACCGTGACAATGGTATTATGGAAACTTGCTTGAACATGAATAACTCCCTTTGGTATTCTACATACAATCTTACGTAAACTAATACGATTCCTGCGTGAACCAATACGTACATTCCTGCGTGAACCAATACGTACATCCCTGCGTGAACCAATACGTACATTCCTACGTGAACCGGTTCTCGGTATAGCTTTTGCCATATTGTATCATCTCATAAATATGAGTCAGAAATATATGGATATATCCATTTCATGTCAAAACAGATTCCTTATTTGTACATTGAGCCCTTTAGCGTGTCTGATTATACTTGTCTTTGTTTATGTCTCGGGTTGGAACAAATTATTCTAAGGCGCCCCCGCCTACGGATTAGTCGACATTTTTGACAAATTTTACGAACGGAAGCTCTTATTTTCATATTTGTCATTCCTTATCTTAATTCTGAATCTACTTCTTGGTAGAAAATAAGTTTCTTGAAATTTTGCATCTCGAATCGTATTGAATAAAAACCAGCTAATCTTTCGAATCCTTGTTTTCATTTTCGTTGTCGTTGTCGAGTCGAGAAATTATACGTCCTCTGGTTGAATCATAATGACTTAGTTCAATTTTGACTTTATCTCCTGGCAGTATCTGTATAGAACTACGCCGCATCTTTCCTGAAACATAACCTAGAACCAGATCTTCATTATCTAACCGAACCCGGAACATCCCATTGGAAAGCGATTCAATAATTAAACCTTCGTGAATCCATTTTTGTTCTGTCATTCCAGGTAAAACCCCCTTGAAGTATCAACTAATGCAGGAGAAACGATATTAGACTACTCATCATCTTTCTTTTTCTTTTTTTTTAGGAAGCGGTTTCGGATCCCCAAAAAGAGGACTCGTATCACATATATTAAAAGACGAATTAGCTTAGATAACATAAGATTTCTCCTCCAATTTTTTTTAGTCGAGCTTCCCGGTCTGTCATTATACCTCGACTAGTAGAAAGAATTACAATCCCCATCCCACCTAAAATTCTAGGAATTTCGTGAGAGTAAGAATAGATTCGTAGACCGGGTCGACTAATCCGTTTTAAATTTAAAAAATTTCTATAGGGTCTTTTGCTATTCCTTCTATGTCGAAGGGTTACAACCAAAAAATATTTGTTTTTTTCTCGATGTTTTCTGACGTTTTCGATAAAACCTTCTTGGAAAAGTATTTTAACAATATTTTCGGTAATATTAGTAGATGCTATGCGAACAACTCTTTTTCTAGCCATATCAGCATTTCGTATAGAGGTTATTATCTCAGCAATAGTGTCTGTACCCATCATGAACTAAAATTATTGGTGCCTGGTAACATGTTTTTCTTTTTTTTTTATTGGTTTATGAATATGAATTTTTCAAGGTATATGCGTGAGACACAATCTACGAATTAATCTAGTTCTTAATCTATTTCTTTCAAATACCCCAAAGATATCACGATCTCATTTTTTTTTATAATACTTCGGGAGCTAATGAAACTATTTTAGTAAAATTGAATTCTTTCAATTCCTCGGGGATTGCACCAATAATTCGACTTCCTTTTGGATTTCCTTTTTGATCAATCACAACTGCAGCATTGTCATCATATCGTATTATCATACCGCTGTCACGTTTAAGTTCTTTACAGGTACGGACAATTACAGCTCTGACTACTTCTGATTTTTCTAGGCGCATTTTGGGGACTGCTTCTTTGATCACAGCAACAATAACGTCACCAATATAAGCATAGCGACGATTACTAGCTCCTATGATTCGAATACACATCAATTCTCGAGCCCCGCTGTTATCCGCTACATTTAAATGGGTCTGATGTTGAATCATATCAATTTTTTAGTCTATTCTTCCAATGCAAAGGATAAAGAAAATAAAAGAAATATTGTTTGTCCAAAAAAAGAAACCTGCGGTTTTGTTTCATCCCCAAGACTCATTTCTGTCGGTTCTACATTTTTATCCCGAAATAATAAATTGAGTTCGTATAGGCATTTTGGATGCTGCTAGTAAAATAGCCCTTCTGGCTCTATTTTCGGTTACTCCACCCATTTCATATAGTATTCGCCCCGGTTTAACAACAGCTACCCAATATTCAGGGGATCCTTTCCCCGAACCCATACGTGTTTCAGCAGGTCTTACTGTAACTGGTTTGTCTGGAAATATACGGACCCATATTTTTCCACCACGGCGTGCATTTCGTGTCATTGCTCGTCGACCTGCTTCGATTTGTCTAGATGTGATCCAAGCAGGTTCAAGTGCCTGAAGAGCGTATTTACCGAAACAAATATGATTACCTCGATAAGATCTTCCCTTCATTCTTCCTCTATGTTGTT